CACAAACAAATCAAATACTTATTTTAACGGCTATGTATATGTAATAGAAAGTTCAAATTAGCCACTTGATTCAATTTGCCCCGAAGATACGAAATAAAAAAAATACGGAATCTCTTCTTTGTGATGATAATGCCAAATATCAAGTTGGCTCCGCCGCCCCTTCTTTTTTTTCTTTATGTTAATTGTTAAAGGCCTCTTGAATCTTCTCTTTCCTATTCTTTTTTTTTTTTTTATTTGATTTGTTGTTTTTTGTGTGTAATAATGCGGATTGACTCTTATTTTACTAGTTTTTTAATAGGAATTTGCTTGTTGAGACCCTGTAAATAAATTGAAAGAAACCTCAGATTCATACTAGAACCACGATGATTTAATAAAATAAAGCCCAAGCTAAAGGCAAAGGTTCTCTGAGTAAGAACCATTTGATCATCACTTATTTAATGAATGGATGTAATTAATGACTCAACAAAATCTAAAGCAATGGGCGTCCTTCGACCAAACCAAAATGGATCTGAAGGAAAAAAAAATCGTTTGAGTTAGAAAATACCTATTTGAATTTTATTTTTGAGTCCGGTCACGAGGTCTGACTGAATAGTAGGTATGAATCATAGTTCAAATATTTCTTTTATTAATCTATTCTAGATATTCATATTCTGTGCTCCAGATACTAGAATAAATATCTGACGAAGTAGAATCATCTTGATAAAGATGACAGACCCATTCTCTGTATTATCAATAGGATCAATTATCACAAGTCACACACTCATATTCCGGAAATACCGAAACAAAAAAATTCCACGGTCGAACTACCAGAATGGTCTAGAAATCTGAATGAACCTAATTCATTGAAATTCCATCCAGCAAAACGGAAGAATTATAAATTTCCAAAATGATAGATAGGAATATCGCAAATAGAGCCATTGCGACTCCCATAAGTGGTGTAGTCCCCCAGCCCGGAGCTACTTTACCATATTCCGAATTCAATGGTTTCAATAAATCTCCTACAGTAGTTCGTCTTGGCCTAGGTCTAGAACTATCCTCAACGGTTTGTGTAGCCATAAATATTATTTAATGATTGGTTAAGATCTGTTGACTTTGTATACCATTTCGTTGTAGTTGTAAATAAACGATCTTATCGTAGATCCATTGTTATCTTGAAATTATCTAGAAATGGAAACAGCAACCCTAGTCGCCATCTCCATATCCGGTTTACTTGTAAGCTTTACTGGGTACGCCTTATATACTGCTTTTGGGCAACCCTCTCAACAATTAAGAGATCCATTTGAAGAACACGGGGACTAGTTGAAGTAATGAGCCTCCCTATAGGGAGGCTCATTACTTCAACTTGAGATAATGAAAAATCATTTCATTTTTTTAGTCGGAACCTTAGGCGGTTCTCGAAAAAAGATAGCGAAAAAAATGATCCCTAAAGTCGAGACTAAGAGGAATGTATAAACCAATGCTTCCATAGATTCGATTCGATCGCGGTTTACAATTATAGCTTCCACACCTATTAATTTTTGATCATTTACCATAGAAAGAAAGGGAAAGAGTGAAAGAAAAGATGGTGATTTAATCAAGTCAAGATTTATCCGGTACTCTATGTGATAATGTCATAAAATAAAAAAAAAATAGAGGCGAAAGATACCAGAATAATATTGTCTCAGACTACTTGTCTCTTTGTAGTTGGATCTCCAAGTTTTTGGAATGCTCCAAATTCCACTTGAGCATCCAAATCCGGATCAATACCAGCAAAAACATCTCTGAACAAAGTTCTAGCGCCATGCCAAATGTGCCCGAAAAAGAAGAGCAAAGCAAACGTGGCATGCCCAAAAGTGAACCAACCCCTTGGACTGCTCCTAAAAACACCATCCGATTTCAAAGTAGCCCGGTCTAATTCAAAAATTTCACCTAATTGGGCACGTCTAGCATATTTTTTCACAGTAGCAGGATCGCTATAACTGACTCCATTGAGTTCGCCACCATAGAACTCAACAGTTACACCTACTTGTTCAACACTATACTTTGATTCTGCCCTTCTAAAAGGAACGTCGGCTCTCACAATTCCGTCTCCATCTACCAAAACTACCGGGAATGTTTCAAAAAAAGTAGGCATACGACGTACAAAAAGCTCGCGACCTTCTTTATCTCTAAAGATGGGGTGTCCTAACCATCCAACAGCTATTCCATCCCCGTTGTCCATTGAGCCTGCTCTGAATAATCCCCCCTTTGCCGGATTATTACCAATGTAATCATAAAAAGCTAATTTTTCGGGAATTTTAGACCAAGCTTCCGATAAACTCAGATTTTCGGCTAGTGCTGCGCCAACTCTTCGATATATTTCTTGCTGAAAGTATCCCTGATCCCACTGATAACGAGTGGGACCAAATAATTCGATTGGGGTAGTTGCTGACCCATACCACATGGTTCCAGCAACAACGAAAGCTGCAAAAAAAACAGCAGCGATACTGCTGGAAAGTACAGTTTCAATATTGCCCATACGTAATCCTTTGTATAGACGTTGAGGCGGACGAACACTAAGATGAAATAGACCCGCTAATATGCCCAATGTACCCGCTGCAATATGATGAGAGGCTATTCCTCCCGGAACAAAAGGATCAAAACCCTCTGCGCCCCATGCTGGATTTACAGATTGTACTTTTCCAGTTAGCCCATAAGGATCGGACACCCATATTCCAGGACCATACAAGCCTGTTACATGAAATGCGCCAAAGCCAAAGCAAGCCAACCCTGAGAGAAATAAATGAATTCCAAAGATCTTGGGCAAATCCAAAGAAGGTTTTCCCGTACGTTCATCACAGAATATTTCTAGGTCCCAATACACCCAATGCCAGATAGCTGCTAAGAAGCACAAGCCAGAAAATACGATATGCGCTCCTGCCACACCTTCATAACTCCAAATACCCGGATTCGTTATAGTTCCTCCTGAAATACTCCACCCACCCCATGAATTGGTTATTCCTAAACGAGTCATGAAGGGTATAACGAACATACCCTGTCTCCACATTGGATCAAGAACAGGGTCAGAGGGATCAAAAACTGCTAATTCGTATAGAGCCATCGAGCCAGCCCAACCAGAAACTAAAGCCGTATGCATTATATGGACAGAAAGCAATCGGCCGGGATCATTCAATACGACAGTATGAACACGATACCAAGGTAAACCCATGGAAATACCCCTTTTTATCAAATAAAAAAAAAATGGACACTATGTAACTTTATCGCATTGGAAAAGACTATACTATTATGTTATGCACCTAACCTTTTCAGTAGATTCTGTATGAGAAAAGGTTAATATTTATTCCGTTCCATTGAAAATAACGGAACAATTCTGTTCGTAAGAACAAAGAGAGGCAGATCTATTCTATACCCGATAAGTACCAATACGCAATGGGGCTCGGTCCCCCTTTTTTTGGAACGAATGCATAAATACTTGTTTATCATTCAAATGATCGACCCGTTCATGAAAATTTTTTCTTTATTCATTCTGTCTTCTTCTATCAATCTTCCATACAATCTATGTATAAAATAGACTAAAAAAAAATGATGAAGACAATAAACCATTGGTACGTTTCCATATTAAAGCGAAGTATAGTACTTAACTTTTTTTCTTTAATTTAATGCCCATTGGTGTTCCAAAAGTACCTTTTCGGAATCCTGGAGAGGAAGATGCAGTTTGGGTTGACGTATAGTGCGACTTGTCAGACATATTGGGTCATATGGGGTTTACCCGTTCTCTCCCCCGATGGGGATATCCTCTGTTTCGCCCAAGAAATATTGATTGAACATCAATCATTCGGAGCGTGAAGTGCAATAGATCAATATTCTAAATTAGAATAATTTATGGTTAACTTGGAACGATAAAATAAAGTATCCAGGCTCCGTTCAAAAAATATCAAATTGTGAATATATATGATTACTGCTTGTATCATAAATATTCTATTTTATGCTTACTATTAGGAGTGATCTTAACCTGCTATTCAATGGAATAGTATGATGAATACATCGAATAGTTAGAGAGAAAGCATGAAAGAAACGGATTTTGAAAAAAAAAATAAGCATAGAAAAAGAAGCGGTACTGAGATCATTTGCCCTATATGTACAAATAGAATTCGGACAGATCTTTACCCGGAGTAGAACACGAACCTAAAAGAATTGAAAGAGCCCATTCAGGAACAAGAAAATGACATCGCGATTTCAATCTCGATGAAACAATACATCAATGGGAGGTTAGTTCAATAAGTTCAGTAAATTTTTTTATAGGGAAAGGGGCCAAAACCCATGTTTTTGAAAAATAGAATAAAAGCCTTCATTAGAAAAACCTGTTACAAAAAAAGAAATAAGACTGGAATTGACACATTGATTGATTCTTTTTTCGCAATTTTTTGAACCGTATGCATCCAAAGGTGCACGTACGGTTCATAGGGGATACAATTTTGTCCTAATCAACCGACTTCATCGAGAAAGATTACTTTTTTTAGGCCAAGAAGTTGATAGCGAGATCTCGAATCAACTTGTTGGCCTCATGGTATATCTCAGTATAGAAGACAATACTAGGGATTTTTATTTGTTTATAAACTCTCCCGGCGGATGGGTAATACCGGGGATAGCCATTTATGATACTATGCAATTTGTGCCACCCGATGTACATACAATATGTATGGGGTTGGCTGCTTCAATGGGATCTTTCATTCTGGTTGGGGGAGAAATTACCAAACGTCTAGCATTCCCTCACGCTTGGCGCCAATGAGTTTTTATTTGAAAAAAAAAAAGACTATGCCTTCGCCATATTCAAATATGAATAATTATGAATAATCGAATATGAAAAATTAAGTAATAATAGCATGGCACTTTGAGTTCGATATGAACAAAACATTATTGTTTTTCATAACATGAGATTTTGTATCGAGATAGTAGTATGAAATAAAGGTTATTTCCGATTTGATCTTGTGTGTCGGGAAGACATTTTAGCGTCACAAATCATTTTTCTTCCACACCAGAAGCCTTTTCTAATATTTATGAAAGAAAGAGTACGAAAATGAAAAACACACACACACAATATTATTTTTCCTTATTTGGTCGTATCAGAAAGACACTTTGGGATTGCTAAATAACAGACGAAATAATAAAGCAACAGAATCATCATAGTATTTTTTTTTCACCCTTACAAAAAGAAGGATGGTAAATAGATTATTCAACGATCTAACTGGACCGGATGGGGGGTAGTCAATTCTATTGCAGAGCCGTATGCAACGCACAAAATATGCCTGTACGGTTGTTCAATTCTATTTATTTTTTCTTTTTTTTTTATCCCTTTACTTTATTTAACATTTAACCTCATCATGCGAGATAGAAGAACCATTAATGATGTTATATCAATATCATCAGGGTTATGATTCACCAACCCGCTAGTTCTTTTTATGAGGCACAAGCGGGGGAATTTATCCTGGAAGCAGAAGAACTGCTGAAACTTCGCGAAACCATCACAAAGGTTTATGTACAAAGAACGGGCAACCCTTTGTGGGTTGTATCCGAAGACATGGAAAGGGATGTTTTTATGTCGGCAACAGAAGCCCAATCTCATGGCATTGTTGATCTTGTGGCGGTCGAAAATGAAAATACTGGGGATTTAGTGTAAATCCATGATTCCATTTCATTTCAAACCATAATTCGAATTTTCCGCAATTTGATATTGAATCGAATAAATTCATAATCATCAATCATAAATAAATAAGGTTAAGATGGATCTAAACCAACCCATTATATAATAGAATTCTATATATACGATATGCCAACTATTAAACAACTTATTAGAAACACAAGACAGCCAATAAGAAATGTCAGGAAATCTCCCGCTCTTCGAGGATGTCCTCAGCGTCGAGGAACATGTACTAGGGTGTATGTGCGACTCGTTCAGATCATGAGCTCTAACAAATGAGACAATTTTTCCAGTATCAATGATTAATACCAATGAATAGGATAAATAGAGTGGAAGAGCGCCATTTACTATCTCAAAATGAAGATCTATCATATACCTATATTGTTGTGTATGGAATTTTTTTTTATGGTTTCCATTGGTGCAAATCCAATCACCTCGATTTGAGATGAGAAGCAATTCCCCATTGGTAGCAAATGGTTATCCATTAAGCGGAGGAAATGGTATTATAAGAAGCAAAAGGGTTATGCTCCTATTCTTGAAAGAACGGACTAACAGGGTCAGCTACCTAGCCAACTTTCATAATTAAATGCCGTCACTGTATGGATAGCTCTTATTGTGAAAAGGCCTATTACTATATAATTGATGTAATGGGTAGAGCCAAAGAGTGTGAACCATACAAGTTAACAATACCATTTGATTAAATGATAGACGAGGCTCCGGTGCATAGAGAGGACCTTACCGTTTAAGAAGTAACCATAGAGACGATGGAACCCACTATTTTGTATTTACTATCAGTAGAATTTCTTATTTCCAGGTGAACTAAATGTCTGGCCCGGAAAGAATAAAAAATCGTGGTTGGGAAGGTTATAGTAGCAAAAGCCATTGGAATTTATATTTTATATATCGGAATAATCCGTTTTGTTATTGGGGGGAACAAGACTGAAAGAAGAGAATTCAATTAGTTATTCATTAAAGTTTAATTTGATTCAATGACCAGAGTTAAACGAGGATATATAGCTCGGAGACGTCGAACAAAAATTCGTTTATTTGCATCAACTTTTAGAGGGGCTCATTCAAGACTTACTCGAACAACTACTCAACAGAAAATTAGAGCTTTGGTTTCCTCTCATCGAGATAGAGGCAAGCAAAAGAGAAATTTTCGTCGTTTGTGGATCACTCGGATAAATGCAGTAACTCGCGAAAATAAAGTATTCTATAGTTATAGTATATTAATACACAATTTGCACAAGGGGCAATTGCTTATTAATCGTAAAATACTTGCGCAAATAGCTATATCAAATAAGAATTATCTTTACGCGATTTCCAATAAGATCATCGATCAAATAAAGGAAATTATAATTATGAAGTAATAGTAATATACAAGAATGATTGAACAAGAATTACCCGGAGAATGAACTCCGGGAAGATAGAATAAAAAAAATGTTTTTTATTCCCCCATTTTCTTTCTTATAACACAAGAATCAAACCTGGATTCTAGGCTTTTTCCAACAAAACATCAATCTGAGCGTGAGTTACGATTGGAGTTTTGAGTCAATTGAGGAATATGTCTATTTATTTCTGGCTCTGGGACCAGTCGTTCTAGGGATTGACTCGGCTCTCTCAAATTGTTTCTCATTATTAAGAAAAGGTAACGAAGATAAAATACGAGCTTGTTTTATAGCAATAGTAATTAATCGTTGTTGTTTTAAGGTCAATCTATTCACCCGTCTAGATAATATTTTTCCTTGTTCACTAATAAATCGACTAATTAAACTCATGTTTCTATAATCAATTCGATCCCCCGATCCAATTGGGGGCAAACGCCTACGAAAAGATAGTTTGGATTTACGAAAAGGTTGCTTAGATTTATCCATGGTTTATTCCTTATCTCTAAAATTCGATTTCTTTATTCATTTTTATTCATTTAAGATCCCGCCGAAATGGGGTTTGGTTTGTATAATTTATATGTATAATTTGTATTATGTATTATGTATTTATTATATATAATTATTATTAATTATAATTATATTATAATTTATATTATTATTTATATTTATTATATTTATATTATTATAATCTAATCTATATTATTCTATATTATTGTTCTATATTATTATATGTTTGTGTTTGTTAAAATATGTTAAAATTAAATTATATGTTAAATATGTTAAGATGTTAATTAATATTAAGGTGTTAAGTTCTTCCTCTTTCTTTTCTGCTCTTTGGATTGGAATGGAAAGATCGCACACACGTTTTGTTCGATCTATTTCTTTATTTCCCCATGAATCGTATGCTTGTGACAATAGCGACAAAATTTTCTCAATTCTAATCGACTGGGTGTATTGTGCCGATTCTTTTGAGTAATATATCTAGAAATACCCGGCGATTCTTTATTGACACCATTTCGGACACAACAACTAGTACATTCCAAAATAACTCTGACTCTGACATCTTTACCCTTGGCCATAACCCCCCCTTCCTTTGGATCGACTTAACTTAATTTTTCTATTTTCGATCCGAAAATAAAAAGAAGAGAAGAAAAGAACAAAAAAAATAAATAGAAGTTACTAACTCGAAATTTAATTTCTAAAGATTTCATTGTAATTAATATTAATTCATATTTCATATATGAAATATTATTAAATATTTTTATTTTATTATTTTATATTTTATATAGAATATTAATTTAATAGAGTAATAATTAAATAATACAATTTTTTTCTAACTATAAATTATTCCTACCCTAATCCCATTATTTCATTTATGTATCTTCTTTCTATGCTATGATTTCGTGGAGCCTCCCCTAGACCCGCATTTGCATTTATGTTCTCAAAAATTCGGTTTTAGATCTACTTTTTACTGAGATTCAATACATTTAGAATAATATCTCTAATTTTTTTTTCATTTTTTCACATATCAATAACTAGAATGAAAAAAAGGGAAATGACAAGGCGTCTGGGAATAAACGATTAATCTCTATCAATAGGCCCGCTAAAGAGCCAAACCATAGAGTAGCTAACACGGGCGCCGTGGAGAGATATGTTTTTATATCTTGCATTGAAAATCCTCCTTCTTTATTGTTTATTGTAAAAAATAGACATATATTATATGGTCAGATGACCTAATTCAAGATCATTTGTATTTTATTTATTTTTAGCAGAATTCCTAAGTAAAATAGATATGTACAATGAACCAGTAGACGTTCTTGTCCCTAAAAAAGAAAAGATGACCTCTTCTTTCTGAGCATTATTGATTCATTTTTTTTTTTTACGTTAAGTTTCTGATGTATATATCAGATATATTAAGTAAAATTCTAAATAAAATTATTTTTATTTATTTATTTATATTATTATTATATAGTTATATTTATTATATAGTTATATTTAGTTATATTAGTTATATTCGAAATTATTATATGAATTATATGAAAAAAAAGAAGAAATGGGAAAAAAATGATATTGTCATTGTATATAAATGAGGGATAAAATAACAATGTGGAAAACAAAACAAGGATTTTATACAATGACATTGTACAAAAATTTTGAAAAGGGATGTAGCGCAGCTTGGTAGCGCGTTTGTTTTGGGTACAAAATGTCACGGGTTCAAATCCTGTCATCCCTACCTATTACTTCTCCTACGGGCAGTAACGGGAGATTAATCGATCTCGATTAAAATTGGATATAATCTTTCATTTTTGCATAGATATACTATATCTATCAACTATATCTATCAAGATATTTTTGGGTACAAAAAAAAATGCTTTTCTTTACAGTTGTATCCCCTGTCATAAGAAAGCGCTCTTAGTTCAGTTCGGTAGAACGTGGGTCTCCAAAACCCGATGTCGTAGGTTCAAATCCTACAGAGCGTGATTCTGTTTATGTTATGTCGAATGTCGAATCACATACAATAAAATAACTTAATAAACTTGAATTTGACCCTCCCGCAAAGAGGAGGAGGTCAATAAAAAAAATATATATTATTCAATTACAGGTCCAATTGATCACCACGTCTGTATTGTAAATATGCAGTTACGAATAATCCTGCCAAAGTAATAGGGATTAGACCTAAAACGATTCCAAATAAAAAAACTTCAATCATTTCGATTTGTTGTTGTTGTTTGAGGGAATAAAAAAAGAGGTAAGATCCATCCCTAAATATTAATCTGAATTGTCCGTGAATCTCAATAACCGAGAATTGGCAATTCCCGCGGACGCAGGAAGGAACTATGGAATACCTGGAATTTCAGAGAAATATTTATTTTTATAAATAGTTCATTCTTTTATTTTTCAAATAAGTCGTATCTTGTTCAAACCAATCAATAGA